AGAAATGAATCTTGATCTGTACTCAAAGAAAGATAGTGAAAATAGCTCTTCTATTGTGACTTGGAATAAACCTTCCTCGGTGGCGGAATGAAATAACAATTTCTTCCTATAGAACGTCTAGGAACAAGAACGATTGAATTGGAAATATCGACAAATTCTTGCGAAGTCCAATAAAAAAGAAAAGAAAAAAGAAAAAAAGGGGGTCCACTCCTTCCAAGTTCATCGCTATCGCATTTGATTATCAGAATAGCGGATAGAGTCAGAAGCCAATGGGTCAGATCCACTTAGTTTTCTTTTGTTGATTTCTAACCTTTCCACTGGCTTTGATGGCGAATTGAAAATAGGAATATTTGGTGATTAAAGAGATGACTTATCATTATTGACGACAATTACTATTAAATGATAACGTATTATTATACAGTTGGTTACCACTCTTAAAAAAATCTCTATCCTTCTTTCAAATATGAATACTACTACGGTAGTTTTCTTGTAGTTTTATAAAAAAAGCCAAAGCCCCCGATCGGATTTGAACCGATGACTTAGGCCTTACCATGTCCTTACTCTACCACTGAGTTAAAGGGACCCATTTTATTGAATTCGTGAGTGGGTCACTATACTATCTAGTATGCGGGTCAAATATTATATGTAGGTAAATAGATTTTATATAGCGAAGTCTAGTTAGATAAGTCCATACAGTAAACTTATAGCGGCGAGTGGCTTATTCTTAACTAGCAAGTCTAGGATAAAAGGCAAGGCTGTTTCAAAACCAACTTTCATGAATTGTTTTTCTTGTATTGACTGGATCCCCATCAGAACGAACTTAACTTGATTGATCCATGTCCACCGCCTAATTCCCCATTGATTCCAGATATTTTTTGAATCATATGTGCACTAGATTCTACTGGTCCCCGAACTCAATTCTTAGAGAAAAAGGAATTTTCAATAACTTCTTGAATCCCCATTCCCAGATTTCTTGTTTGTTCATTTCCTAGCTTAATGGGAAAGAGCGCTAGGGATATCTCATCTTACCCATGAGAGCGTAAAAAATGCAATTTCACCCGCCCCTTGACTCTTTCTTTTCGGACGGACCAATCACTCCCTCAAAGAAGCCTATCTTTCTTTTTGTATTCGTGCAATTTTTGTCTTTATTTTAGTAGAAAATTCATAGAAGCTAAATTTCTATAGACAAATAAAATGGAGAATCGAATGAATGAAACATGAATAGGAATGACGAATCCAAAATGAATAGGAAATCGTAAAAAACTGAAGGACAATTCGGATCTCTTCCTATTATATTGTATATTGACAATTTCCAAAAATCGTTCATATACTAAGTATCCATATACGAAGTATCCATATACGAAGTATCCATATACGAAGTATCATAGCGGTTGAGCATGCCCCCATCGTCTAGTGGTTCAGGACATCTCTCTTTCAAGGAGGCAACGGGGATTCGACTTCCCCTGGGGGTAGGGTACTACGAAAAGAAGTTGGTCAGGGATTACCAATACACCTAAAATTGATTCTTCCTGGGTCGATGCCCGAGCGGTTAATGGGGACGGACTGTAAATTCGTTGGCAATATGTCTACGCTGGTTCAAATCCAGCTCGACCCAACAATTCACCAATCTACCATCTCATGGTAGAACCCCTTCTTCTTCAGAAATACCTGATAGGGGGAATAAAAAAGAATCACATTTTCTGCTAGATCCCTTAGTTCCCTGGGATTGTAGTTCAATTGGTCAGAGCACCGCCCTGTCAAGGCGGAAGCTGCGGGTTCGAGCCCCGTCAGTCCCGACGAATCGAATAAGTACACCAATTCGCCGCTCCTCTTTCTCGGAACGTGGGGCCTTGGGACAACATGTCATTCCCAAGGGGATTCGGTTCGGAGTTCTCGTCACTTCAACGAGGACTGATTGATTGGAGAAAGACAAATGTAGGTTAATCCAATGATTGGTTGGTAGCATTATTCTTAGAGTAAGTATTCCAAGAGATACTGAGTCTTCTTTTTGGATTGATCCCCATTCATGTAAGGAAACAAAGTCCGATCTCTTTCTCGGGCGCATCTCCACAGATGGAATTCGTTTTTTGTATAATACAAACAGAATTTAACAAAATCTCCCCTTCTGGCTCTTTTTTGTTTGTGTAAGCCTAATTACTAAATAGGAAGGTTACAAATCAATTGGATTCAAATTGAACACTGAGCTTTTGATAATGGAATTGAATCCTTTTTCCTTACTAGTTTTTCTATTTTTTCAGGGTCCTGTCGAAGAAAGAACAAACCCTACACTAAAATGAAAATAACGAAAATAGTGAATTTACTGAAATATTCCCTCTTTTTCCCGAGACTCAGCTTTATCCCATTTCTTTGTCTTCCAAAGAAAATGAGATCATTCAAAAACGGCGTTTAGAGCTTATCTTTTTCCGCTTTGCTTGTCTTGTTGTTTGTAACTAATGGACAGGGATGGGTGGTGAGATGATACGCTATTTGATGATTGTAC